AAATTTGGTAGGTCGCTAACCTAGTTCCCTATCCGCGATTCTGCTATTTACTGGAAGAATTTAATAATTTTACTGGAATAAATAATATTAATTAATATTTAATTAATTAATATATTTTAATATATTAATTAATATATATCTTTGGGATGGGTAGAAATAGAAAGAGTAAGTATGATTTTCCATGCTTTGCTTATGTACAACTACAAAGTAAGAAACGTTAGAATTGAGTTGGATTAATATTAGTAGATCCTTTTTTAATCATTCATTGAATGATAAATTACTACAAGTGACGGAGAAACACGATTTAAATAACGAAAAATCCAAAATTTAAATAGAGTATCTAGAATGACCGGAAAAGTAGAAACAAGACCAGATATAATTTGATCATTATGAGCAAATCCAAAATCTTTGTAGACAAAGCCAATCATTAGCTCCCAACCATGGGGCGAATGGAATCCGATACATAAATCTGTTAATAAAAGAATCGAAAAAGCTTTTATTGTGTCACTTAAGTTATATAGGAATTCCTGAGCCCAAGAGTTAAGAATAACAAGTTCTTCATTACCCAAAATAGAATAACCGCTTAGAATAACGAAACAGATTATATTTGTCGAGAAGTGCAAAATCGTATGGATACGATCCTCGTTGTGTATCTTGATTAATTGGAGCGTTTCTTTGTGGATTCCTATACGAAGGTTTTGTAGATGTGTCTCCGAGTATTCCTTGATCATTTCCTCCAAGAGAAGGATTTCCTCCAATTCTATGAATTTTTCTAGAATATTCTTTTCTTGGATATCATTCAAAAAAATTTCAGATTGCCACCAATAAGTAACCCAAGATTCCAGGCTTTTATTAAATGAGAGAGAAATCCACCAGGGCAAAAATACTATAGATACAAGATAGAAAAGAGGAGTGAATGCTTTCTTTTTTGCCATTTTTCATTTCGTCTATGAATTTTTAATGAACTGACTTCATTAGTTGATTCTACACGATCCAATATTTTTCTCGTGCATGAGTTAGTTCTATTACAAAGTATCGAACCTATGAATCTATTCACTGTTTTTTATTTGTGATTTCGGAGTTAGTCTTTGAATGTAGAAAGAATACAGAAATTAAGAATCCACTTCGAATTCAAATAATTAACAAAAAAATATTATATTGTTTCCAGATAATGAATATTATTTTCTATCATTATATCAAACTATCTTATATTATTCAAAAATTTCACTGACTACTCAGAGTCCGGAATAAAAAAATGGAGGGAAATTCTTGAATAATATAATAAATATTGTGCTGATCAAAAAGGAGTGGAAAAACAATACAGAAATTGACTAGTTATCATTAAAATAGAAGATGTTTGGTCATTAAGGAACACAAAAGAAAGTATAAAAAGAAACCTCAATTAAAAAAAAAAATAAATAATTTTTAAAAAATAGGATATATCAGAATCTAAACTGTCAATTCCAACAAATATTGGATTCAAAAAAATTTATGTATTTCCAAATGCTTTGATATAAAATAGAAAAGATGAATCCATTTTTTGGATTTGTTACTTATTTTGTTTTTGTTATTGAATTAAGCTGTGTAGATTTCCATACACATAAAAGACTACAAAAATAGTTTTGTTTTGTGGTTGTTACGTTACGTATATGTCTTCTTTGACTAGAATGAGCGTTATGAAGAAACTTCAGTTAAGTTATGGTATAGAAAGGGGGGATTTTTTAGTTTTTCCTTCCTGCTGAGAAAGCATTCATTCTCTCAGCTCATTTCTCAAAATACTTCAATCGGTACACGCAAGAAATAGGCCAATTCGGCAGCTTTTTGTTCGATTTCCCGTGGAGTAACATTCTCATCAGTACGAGTCAAGGGAATGGCCCCCTGGCCTCTGATGTCCATATAAAGGACACGGCGAGAATAAAGACCCTCTTTAACTTCTATTCTGACGGACTGAATATCCTTTATAAGGAATCGAACGAAGATGCGACGATTTTTTCCAGGGAATCCCCAACGAAAAATACACACCATTCCTTCTTTTCTATCAAATCGATCATAACCACCCCCTACATTCCACGAAATTGTGCACCACAAATAGGAGCTAATAAAGAGACCCGCGATCCCATAGAAAGACATCACAATCCCTTGTGGAAAAAAAAGGATTTGCTGAGACGGAAATAAAGATATCAAGTTTCTCCCAAGATAACTGGAAGTTCCAACCAATAAGAATCCTAATGAACCTAAAAAAAGGATAATGGCCCAGCAGAAATTACTTGTTTTCCGTGACCCCGTTATAGGTTGTATCCATATATGTTCTGATCGACAACTCATGCTTGATCCGGTTTCGTTTTATTGAAATTGAGAGAATACCCTAGACTTTACTCTTTTTGTTTCCGAAGTAACTCTCATCAACTAGTACTAGTTTGATGTGAACCTTTAAGAGAAATTTATCAAATTAGTTAGATCTAAAATAAAAACATACCCTTCGTATGATCCCATCGATATA